CTCCATTTTCTTCCCTATGAGTTCCAGTATCGATAAGAATTCTAGTTCTTACTGTTCATATGTTATGGTATGAATATACCATACCAATTCGTTATGTATGGATGATGAGATTCCATTGATACAGAGCCAATTCCAATAGACTTATTGAACGTTCCCATTGGCGTGCATCCAGCAGGAATTGAACCTACGAATTTGCCAATTATGAGTTGGGCGCTTTAACCATTCAGCCATGGATGCTTAACAGGGCTCATTGTACATCGTGAATAACCAAATTCCAATTGAAATGAAATCTTTAGGAGGAATCAATGAAAATCTTTAGGAGGAATCAATGAAACGATATCAATTCAAATCCTGGATCTTCGAATTGAGAGAGATATTGAGTGAGATCAAGAATTCTCACTATTTCTTAGATTCATGGATCAAATTCGATTCAGTGGGATCTTTCACTCACATTTTTTTCCACCAAGAACGTTTTATGAAACTCTCTGACCCCCGAATTTGGAGTATCCTACTTTCACGTGATTCACAGGGTTCAACAAGCAATCGATATTTCACGATCAAAGGTGTAGTACTGCTTGTAGTAGTGGTCCTTATATCTCGTATTACCAATCGAAAGATGGTCGAAAGAAAAAATCTCTATTTGATGGAGCTTCTTCCTATACCTATGAATTCCATTGGACCCAGAAATGAGACATTGGAAGAATCTTTTTGGTCTTCCAATATCAATAGATTGAGTGTTTCACTCCTGTATCTTCCAAAAGAGAAAAAGATTTCTGAGAGTTGTTTCATGGATCCGCAAGAGAGTACTTGGGTTCTCCCAATAAATAAAAAGTGTATCATGCCTGAATCGAACCGGGGTTCGCAGTGGTGGAGGAACCGGATCGGAAAAAAGAGGGATTCTAGTTGTAAGATAGCTAATGAAACCGTAGCTGGAATTGAGATCTCATTCAAAGAGAAAGATAGCAAATATCTGGAGTTTCTTTTTTTATCCTATACGGATGATCCGATCCGCAAGGACCATGATTGGGAATTGTTTGATCGTCTTTCTCCGAGGAAGAAGCGAAACATAATCAACTTGAATTCGGGACAGCTATTCGAAATCTTAGGGAAAGACTTGATTTGTTATCTCATGTCTGCTTTTCGTGAAAAAAGACCAATTGAAGGGGAGGGTTTCTTCAAACAACAAGGAGCTGAGGCAACTATTCAATCAAATGATATTGAGCACGTTTCCCATCTCTTCTCGAGAAACAAGTGGGGTATTTCTTTGCAAAATTGTGCTCAATTTCATATGTGGCAATTCCGCCAAGATCTCTTCGTTAGTTGGGGGAAGAAACCGCACGAATCGGATTTTTTGAGGAACGTATCGAGAGAGAATTGGATTTGGTTAGACAATGTGTGGTTGGTAAACAAGGATTGGTTTTTTAGCAGGGTACGGAATGTATTGTCAAATATTCAATATGATTCCACAAGATCTATTTTCGTTCAAGTAACGGATTCTAGCCAATCGAAAGGATCCTCTGATCAATCCAGAGATCATTTCGATTCCATTAGAAATGAGGATTCAGAATATCACACATTGATCGATCAAACAGAGATTCAGCAACTAAAAGAAAGATCGATTCTTTGGGATCCTTCCTTTCTTCAAACGGAACGAACAGAGATAGAATCAGATCGATTCCCGAAATGCCTTTTTGGATCTTCCTCAATGTCCCGGCTATTCACGAAACGTGAGAAGCAGATGATTATTCATCTGCTTCCGAAAGAAATCGAAGAATTTCTTGGGAATCCTACAAGATCAATTCGTTCTTTTTTCTCTGACAGATGGTCAGAACTTCATCTGGGTTCGAATCCTACTGAGAGGTCCACTAGAGATCAGAAATTTTTGAAGAAAAAACAAGATGTTTCTTTTGTCCCTTCCAGGCGATCGGAAAATAAAGAAATGGTTGATATATTCAAGATAATTACGTATTTACAAAATACCGTCTCAATTCATCCTATTTCATCAGATCCGGGATGTGATATGGTTCCGAAGGATGAACCAGATATGGACAGTTCCAATAAGATTTCATTCTTGAAAAAAAATCCATTTTTGGATTTATTTCATCTATTCCATAACCGGAACAAAGGGGGATACACGTTACACCACGATTTTGAATCAGAAGAGAGATTTCAAGAAATGGCAGATCTATTCACTCTATCAATAACCGAGCCGGATCTGGTGTATCATAGGGGATTTGCCTTTTCTATTGATTCCTACGGGTTGGATCAAAAAAAATTCTTGAATGAGGTATTCAACTCCAGAGATGAATCGAAAAAGAAATCTTTATTGGTTCTACCTCCTCTTTTTTATGAGGAGAATGAATCTTTTTATCGAAGGATCAGAAAAAAATTGGTCCGGATCCACTGCGGGAATGATTTGGAAGATCCAAAACTAAAAACAGCGGTATTTGCTAGCAACAACATCATGGAGGCAGTCAATCAATATAGATTGATCCGAAAT